ATCTAATTCAAAAATTTCACCCAATTGAGCGCGTCTAGCATATTTTTTCACAGTAGCAGGATCACTATAACTGACTCCATTGAGTTCGCCGCCATAGAACTCAACGGTTACACCTACTTGTTCAACACTATACTTCGATTCTGCCCTTCTAAAAGGAACATCAGCTCTAACAATTCCGTCGCCGTCTACCAAAACAACTGGAAATGTTTCAAAAAAAGTAGGCATACGACGTACAAAAAGCTCACGCCCTTCTTTATCTCTAAAGATAGGGTGTCCTAACCACCCAACCGCTATTCCATCTCCGTTATCCATTGAGCCTGCCCTGAATAATCCTCCTTTTGCCGGATTATTGCCGATATAATCATAAAAAGCTAATTTTTCAGGAATTTTAGACCAGGCTTCTGAGAAACTTTGATTTTCTGCTAGCCCGGCGCTAACTCTTCGATATATCTCTTGCTGGAAGTAACCCTGATCCCATTGATAACGAGTGGGACCAAATAATTCAATGGGGGTAGTTGCTGAACCATACCACATAGTTCCAGCAACAACAAAAGCTGCAAAAAAGACAGCCGCGATACTACTGGAGAGTACGGTTTCAATATTTCCCATACGCAATCCTTTGTATAGACGTTGTGGTGGTCGGACGCTAAGATGGAATAGACCTGCTAATATGCCCAATGTACCTGCTGCAATATGATGAGAAGCTATTCCTCCCGGAACAAAAGGATCAAAACCTTCCACGCCCCACGACGGATTTACAGGTTGTACTTTTCCCGTTAGTCCATAAGGATCGGACACCCATATTCCAGGACCGTACAAGCCTGTTACATGAAATGCACCAAAACCAAAGCAAGCCACCCCGGAGAGAAATAAATGAATTCCAAAGATCTTGGGCAAATCCAAAGAAGGTTTTCCTGTCCGTTCATCACAAAATATTTCTAGATCCCAATAGACCCAATGCCAGATAGCTGCCAAAAAGCATAAGCCAGAAAACACAATATGTGCCCCAGCTACACCTTCGTAACTCCAAATCCCCGGATTCGTTACAGTCCCTCCTGTGATACTCCAACCTCCCCATGAATTGGTTATTCCTAAACGAGTCATGAAGGGTATAACGAACATACCCTGTCTCCACATTGGATCAAGAACAGGGTCAGAAGGATCAAAAACTGCTAATTCATACAGAGCCATCGAGCCCGCCCAACCAGCAACCAGAGCTGTATGCATTATATGAACGGAAAGCAACCGGCCGGGATCATTCAATACAACGGTATGAACACGATACCAAGGCAAACCCATGGAAAATACCCCTTTATCAAAGAAAAATAGACAGTACGTAACTTTATTGCATTGGAAAAGACTATACTATGACTATCCTATGGACCTCCCTTGTTCAGTGGATTATTTCCTAACAAGGGTTAGGTTAATATTTATTCTATTCTGTTCGTAATAATGGAAAAATTCTGTTCGTAGGAACAAAGAGAAGCAGATTTATTCTATACTCGATAAGTACCAATACGCAATGGGGGGTTGATACCATTTTCTATGAGTAAATGCGTCCATCCTTATTTATCATTAGAAGGCCCTATTCGTAAAAATTTTCCTTTATTTATTTTGTCTTTCTTTCTGAATTTTTCTAATCTATGGATAAAATAAATATGATAAAGCCAATATTATAAAGACAATAAAACCATATTGTTACGTTTCCACATCAAAGTGAAATATAGTATTTTAGTTCTTTTTTCTTTCAATTCATGCCTATTGGTGTTCCAAAAGTACCTTTCCGAAGTCCTGGAGAGGAAGATGCATCTTGGGTTGACGTATAGTGCGACTTGTCAGATATATTGGGTCATATGGGATTTCCCCGTTATCTCCCCCGATCGAGATATCCTCTGTTTCGCCCAAGAAAGAGAAATTGAATCATCAAAAAATTGGAGCGTGAAGTGCAATTAGATGCATTGTTTGGGGGGATTCTATAGTACTATTATCAATTAGAATAATTTATGGTTGGCTTTGGTTGGACTAAGAAAATGAAGTATCCAGGCTCCGTTTAGAAAAAACCCAATTGGTGATATATCTATGATTACTACATGTATCATAAATTATTCCTGTTTGTTATTTGTAAAGTCATAACAAAAAGAAATGGTGATGGGAAGATTTGTCCTATATGTGCAAATCCAAATCGGGCGGATCTTTACCCGGAGTAGAGCATAAACCTAAAAAGATGAAAGAGACCCATTCAGGAACAAGAAAATACCATCGTGATTTGGATTGAATCTCGATGAAACAATACATCAATGAGAAGTTAATTCGATAAGTTTAGTGACTTTTTTCTATTATAAGGAAGAAAGAAAAGAAGTCAAAATTCGTCTTTATTGAAAAATCGAAGAAAAAGCCCTTTCATTAGAAGTTAGAAAAAACCTGATATGAAAAAGAATAGGAAAAAAGAAAGAGGACTGGAATCTATACATTGATTCTTTTTTTCGCAATTTTTTTTGAA